CTTTGTATAGGATTCAAGGCAGATTTTAATATTTAAGGTCAAAGCGAGTCAGGCCGAGTTCGGGCGATTTCACCGACGAGCTCGTCCCCTCGGAAAAAAAAGTAATATTTCCGCATGCCAAAGTCGGGTGGAAATTTTTTATAATTTTTTATTATTTTTTTATTTTTTAAAAAGTTTTTAAAAAAAATGTTGCAGGTAAAGTTTTTTGTTATTGAATTTCGGGTTTGAAATTTTAGTATGGAAAAGTCGGATTGATTTTGGTAAAAATTAAAAAAAACGGGTAAAAAAATGCGCTAACAGCGGGTTTTTTAT